GCTCATCCCTGTAGTAATCGTATGAACTGTGTTGTAGCCATTAAAGAGTAAGAATGGACCTCGCCCCCCCGAATTTGAGGGGCAAGGTCCATTCTTACTCTTTAATGGCTTCCAACGAGACTTTTATTCATTACATAACATAAACGTTCAAAAATTTTCTAGTCAACGTAGTCAAACCAAAAATTTGGACTGAAAAAAAAAAGTAGGGGCTCGAGGTCAAATCAATAAAAAAAATATTCTTCGCAACCTACATGATAATATATTAATTATTAGCGATGGAATACAAGTAATTCCAAATAGTTTGAAGAAAAACAGTATAAACAAAGCAAGCAAAGGGCTTTTCATGATTTATTATTATTTTTGACCATACATAATCGCATCGATCAACAAACAAGAAGTTTATTATTTTTATCAACTTAATGTTTCGAAATAGAAATAAAATAAATGGCTCTAGAAATTCATTTCGGACAATTGAACCTTCTCAAACTGTTTCTTTTTAAGAACCAAAAAGATTTGTGCCAGAATAACAGATGCCAAGAAGAAAAAAAGACCCTGGACACGCGATGGGTCTTGAAGTACTATTTCTGCATCTCCCTGACCAAATCCCCCCACATTGGGATTACTCGTTAATGGTTGATCAAGCTTGATGGATTCACCCTCTGAAACAAGAATTTCTGGGCCCGGAGGTATAATATCAACGACTAAGTGTCCATCCGATGCATCCGCTATGGTTATTTCATACCCCCCTTTTTCTTTACGTACTATTTTGCTTACTATACCCGATGCTGTAGCATTATAGACTGTATTGTTACTCTTGCTTCCATCGGGATAAATTTGACCCCTTCCCCTATTCCCGCCCACATATATAGGATATTTTAAGAAGTAAACGTCTTTTTTAGTAACGGGGTCCGGAGACAAAATAGGAAAAGTGATTTCACTATATTTCTGACCAGGAACAGGACCTATCACAAGAATATTTTTTTTAGTGGGACGATAACTTTGAAAAGAAAGATTGCCCATCTTTTCTTTTATTTCCGGAGAAATACGATCGGGGGGGGCCAATTCGAATCCCTCAGGTAAAATAAGAACGGCCCCCACATTCAAAGACCCCCTTTTCCCATTAGAAAGAACTTGTTTCAGTTGGATATCATAAGGAATTCTAACAACTGCTTCAAATACAGTATCCGGAAGTACCGCTTGTGGAACCTCAATATCCACGGGCTTATTAGCTAAATGACAATTGGCGCATACAATACGCCCAGTTGCTTCTCGTGGATTTTCATAACTCTGTTGTGCAAAAATGGGATACGCATGTGAAATAGATGTCCAAGTTATTACATATATAAATATAATGATCGATACGGAAATGGATCGAGTCATCTGTTCCTTTATCCAAGAAAAGAGATTTCTATTTTGCATGGTCCAATCATTGATCCCGAAAATTTCTACAATAAATTGGGTAGGTTGCTAGTAGAGTTCCCTATCCACGATTCTGCTATTTTACTGTAATCCAGGAGGAATTCCCTGGATGGGTAGTATAGAAACATAATGATTAGATTCCTATCAGTGAATCATTCTTTAGTCATTCATTGAATGATAAATCACTACAAGTGACGGAGATACACGATTTAAATAACGGAAGATCCAATATTTAAAAATTGTATCTAGAATGACTGGAAAGGTGGAAACAAGGCCGGATATAATTTGATTATTATGATAAAATCCAAAATCCTTGTAGACAGAACCGATCATTAGTTCCCAACCGTGAGGCGAGTGGAATCCGATACATAAATCAGTTAATAAAAGAATAGAAAAAGCTTTTATTGTGTCGCTTAAGTTATAGATAAATTCCCTAACCCGAGAATTTATAATAATGAGTTCTTCATTACCCAGAATATAATAACCACATAGAATAGCGAAACTTATTATATTTGTCGAAAAGTCTAAAATGGTATGGATATGACCCTCATTGTACATCTTGACCAATTGTATTGTTTCTTCGTGTATCCCTATACGAAGCTTTTGTATATGTGTATCCGGGTACTCCTTTATCATTTCGTCCAAAAGGAATAGTTCTTCTAATTCTATGAATTTTTCTAGAACGCCCTTTTCTTGAATATTATTCAAAAAAACTTCAGATTGCCCGGCATTCCACCAATTCGTAACCCAGGATTCCATACTTTTATTAAATAAGAGAGAAATCCACCAGGGCAAAAAAACCATAGATGTAAGATATAAAAGGGGTTTGAATGCTTTATTTTTTGGCATTTTAAATTTGTGAATTGTTAATGAAACCGCCTCATTACTCGACTCTCCCCAATCCGCTATTTCCATGAAACATGAGTTCTATAACAAGGTATTGAATCCATAGACCTACCCCCCTTTTTAATTAATTGGTTAGTTCTTGGATCTGGAAACAATATTTTCTTTTGTTTTCTTATTTCTTCATTCGAACCAATTGCATCTTTTCGATGAATGCCCGAACGAGTCGTTTCAAAAAATGAATACTTTTGGATTTCGGGGCAAAAGAAACCCCTTAGACCCATTATTTCGAAAAATTTCGCTGGCTACCCATACCATAGCCTTGGAATAGCTGAGGGAAATTTAGGAAAAATATTGATATGATGAAATCAAAAATGAGTAGCAAAAAAAGAGAGAAATAGAATGGTTATAGTTATAAACGATCTAATCTTTTGATCCTTAAAAAGGAAAATAAAAGATAACAAAGAAACATCGATTGACAAAACAGAATTCCATTATATACAAGATATGATCCATCTATATCTAACATATCAATTCCAAAATATTGGACCAAAAAAGAGGAATTATATATGTTCGGATATATGTGATGAATCCATACTTAACTTAGTGTTACTAGTATGAAAAAAGTCTTTTGGTGGACAAAAACAACTTAACTTTGTTTTCTGCTTGTTCCATATGCGTCTGCTTTTGCTCGAATGAGCGCTCTAAAAAAAAAAAAACGGAAGTTGTTATATAACAACAAATATATATAATTAATGAGTTCCTTACTCAATGCTGCAAAAGCATTCATTCTTCAATTCATTTCAAAATACTTCAATTGGTACGCGCAAAAAATAGGCCAATTCTGCAGCTTTTTGTTCAATTTCTCTTGGAGTCAAATTCTCATCAGTACGAGTCAGGGGAACGGCACCCCGACCTCTGATTTCCATATAAAGTACACGCCGAGGATAAATGCCTTCTTTAACCTCTATTCTAATCGACTGAATATCTCTCATAAGGAATTGAAGTAGGATTCGACGATTTCTTCCAGGGAATCCCCAACGGAAAATACACACTATTCCCTTTTTTCTATCGAATCTATCATAACCACTCCCTACATTCCACGAAATTGTGCACCACAAATAAGAGCTAATGAACAGACCCGCGATTCCATAGAAAGACATCACGATCCCTTGTGGAAAAAAAAGGATTTGCTGAGAAGGAAATAAGGATATCAGATTCCTACCAAGGTAACTAGAAGTTCCAACCAATAAGAATCCTAGTGAACCTAAAAAAAGGATACAGGCCCAACAGAAATTACTTGTTTTTCGAGACCCCGTTATAAGTTCTATCCATATACGTTCTGATCGCCAGTTCATACTATACCCAGTTGTTTCATTTTATTGGAATTGAGAGAATAACCCAAATGCATTTTACTTTCTTTTTGTTCCCGAAGTAACTCCCATCAACTAGCACTATTATTATGATGTGAACCATTAGGAGTAATTCATCGAATCCGTTAGATATAAAAAAAAATATCCCCTTCCTATGATCCCACTATGGATATCTACATACATATAGATACTTTGACTTTCCATTTCATACATCCGCTGACCCATTTTAAAATGGATATAATGCATTTATCTATATGATGTCATGTTTTCACGTGCATAACAGCTCTTTCATTTGTGTTCGGAAGAAGACACACGTTGTACCCTATTCCACTAAATAAATAGGTATAGATATCGGTATTATGATCCAAGTACGAGTCTTGAAAAAAAAAAATGGATGAGATTGGGTCCCATCAAATCTAGGCAATCTTGTTTTTTTGAACATGAAGAAATAGAGAAGCCATCGCAATTGCCGGAAATACTAGACCTACTAAAGGCACAAAAAAAGCGGGTAAGTTGAAAGTTGGCATAGAATGGATACCTCGATTTAATATTTGTACCTGTTATAAAGATATCTTATGATAAGTATATCTATTATCAGTATATAATAATAGATATAGGTACAAGAAATGTAGAACTAAATAAGCGTACCTATTCACCTTATATATATATATTTATTATTATCGTTCCCTTATACTTATCTTCTAATTCTAAATAAAGTTAAAGTAAAGACCAAAAAAGTTTCTTACAAGTTATCAAAGGATTCGTTAGAATCCGATCCAACAGGGATTCCGAGTAAATAAAAAATAGAAGTTAAGTTATCAGGGAATTTAATTATAGAAAATCAAAAATGCAAGATTCCTATTCCCTTTCTCTATTTTATACATTTGAATTATTCAATATTTTATTTATAGTAATTAAGTAATTAAGGGAACATGCATTTTTGATTTTACTAATTTAGGTTAAGAATTAACCCTTTTATCCTGTGGGTGGGGTCTTCCCGATTACTAATCATGAATATAGGTAGAAATAAAATAGGATCTTGGGAAACTAATAAAAAGTGATTATCAACAACTTCTGATCCTTTATACAATTAGATCTTATGACCTCAAGTAAAACTCCATGCTTATTATTTTTTATTTTTGGGGGGGGTGCACAAGTATTTATTTTCTAGTAATCAAAGTAAAAATAAAAAATAACTTGATTTAAATTGAATTTTGATTCAAGGGAAAGAAACCGTGAAGCTGAAATAACTCACCCAGAACACCCTTTAAAGGATTACGTGGTACGATTGGGTCGAATAAGCCCTTATGGAATAAATACTCAGCTTCTTGTGAACCATCAGGTACTGTCTTGTTCAATGTTTGT